CCCAGAGGAACGATCTATTTTATTTGATTGATGGATCCAATATTATAATGAATTAAAAAAGAGAGTTAATGAATTAAAAAAGAGAGTGTTCTTATTCGAACCGCCTTGTGATCTTCAACCAATTATGTGCTTCAATATAATTACCTGGAGTAAGCGCTATAGCTTGTTTCCAATATTCAGCAGCTTGATCGGACCAAGCCTCCGCAATTTCAGAATCTCCCTGTCGAATGGCCTGTTCTCCCCGGCCGGAATAGGTGGGTCAATTCCTTCCCTTAGAACCGTACTTGAGAGTTTCCTACCTCATACGGCTCAGCAATCAATTCTTTTGGTGTCCCATCTTAATCTACCATATCTAACTGAATAAGATTTCTCGTAAATCTATCCCATTTTTTTTTTCTCGGGTTAACCAGAAGAGGTTAATTACATGAGTTTCAAACTCTAATTTTGATCAATAATCAGTTTTATCTTTTCTCCCACCTTCAGAAGAACATAGGTATCTACCCCTATCGTTAGAATTTTCTGAAAGGTAACTATCTCGGTTTCATATAGAAATTCATATAGAATCTTTGAAAAGGACTTTCCTCCAGAAGAAAGAAAGGACTTACTATCTTTGGGATCTGATGCTACACCGCTGCTCAATACCTTAGTAGATCGACTCTATTACATAAGTTGATTCCTAACTTTTATCTCATATCATGACATAAGTAAGCAGTTCTTATTGTATCGGCTCCCAAACCTCGCTAATTGATCTTTACGGTGCTTCCTCCATCAATTAGATCCTTTATCCATAGAATCTAGTATATAGGCCATACCTATTTCTTCATATTTCGGCTCGTATGAAGTCTCTTTCTTTGCTACAGCTGATAAAAATCGTTGCTTTGGACGATGCATATGTAGAAAGCCTATTTTGTTTCTAGTATTTACTAGAAGATTTGATCTTTCTTTCCTTCTTTCTATAGTGGAGATAGTCGCACGTAATGACAGATCACAGCCATATTATTAAAAGCTTGTGGTAAGAATGGGTTTCGTTCGAGTGCCCGGAAATAATATTCCAAAGCCTTCGTATGTTCTCCGTTGCTTGTGTGGATAAGGCCTATGTTATAGAGTATATAACTTCGATCATAGGGATCAATTTCTGGTCGCGTAGCTTCATAATAATTTTGTAAAGCTTCCGCATAATTTCCTTCGGATTGAGCCGACATCCGTTACGGTCGTTCATTCTATTCAAAGAATCTCCGTTCCAGAACCGTACGTGAGATTTTCATCTCATACGGCTCCTCCCTTCTGTGCATAGTAATAAGGGAAATAATCCATGGAATCAAAAAAGATTGAAATATTTTTATTATGAACTGACAGGGGCTGGTGTTTTTACAAGAAATCTCTAGCCATCCTTCCTGCAAGAGGTCTGTCTTTTCTTAACACCAAGCGTGTTGGTGCTAGATAGAAATGGTAACTCCAACAATTTCTTTGTCCTCAACGCCCTCTATTTCCAGGAATTAGTCACTTCAACGATCTTCGATGGTTATACGGGTATCCAAAGTACGAACGAGATGGATGTTTGTTGTCCCAACCATTCTTGTTAGTCCCGATCCCGATAAGGAAAAGGGGTAATTTATAACAAAGTTTTCGTGTTGTTGATTCCTAGGTGTAGTGCTTCTTCCCCTATGCGGCCTATTGGTACTAGTGAAGTAGTATTGACCTGCAATACAGAACCTATAGGTTAACCTTTCGCTCAATACTAGAATCGACAATTGAAGCATCTGAGGCTGCATCAATCGGGGATACACGACAGAAGGAATTGTTCTATCTCCAAACTAACTTCACCTTCATCAAGCGTAGGTTTATTTCAAGAATCTTTTTTCTTTGTATCCCGAATCATGTCTCTTTCTCATAAGACTGAGGGCGGTAAATAAATAAAAAAAAAAAAAGAATCAAATCGCACCATCTCTGTAATAGGTAAATGCCTCCTTTTCTCCTGAAGTTGTCGGAATTATTCGTAATAAGATATTGGCTACAATTGAAGAGGTCTTATCAATAAAATTTCCATTTATCCGAGATCTAGGCATAGTTAACAGTCCATTCGATAATTCTTCTCATTCCCCCTCGAGGGAAAATGATCCCACAAACAAAGGAATTGTACAGTACGAAATCACATAAAAACAAACAGACTCATTCTAAAAAAAAAAGGATGTGGACCTTCCACTCAAATTGTCCCTTTTGGACAGGGATAGATAGGAAATATTTGAATCCGATTGGATTTCATTCAAATTGAGTAGTATACCAATTATTACTATTTTATCTAAGTTGAGGAATCAAGGAATTTTTCCTACGGATTCTGAGAACTCGAGAAGTTTTTTTTTATCCCTCGAGCCTACGGAAGATCTTTCTTTGACGAAAAGTTTTCTATTTAGAATTTAATTGATCGGTCGTACCTGTATTGCAATAATATGAATGACTCGCTATTCACTCGGTTTCTGGGTCATAATCATAAGATTATGTAGGAGAGATGGCCGAGTGGTTCAAGGCGTAGCATTGGAACTGCTATGTAGACTTTTGTTTACCGAGGGTTCGAATCCCTCTCTTTCCGTACCTTCACCTAATTCACCAACGTTACCAACCGCAATGTATCAAATAACAATTGATACCATTATTCCAACAGTAAGACCTTTATTTGATAGAGATTCTTCCTAATTACTGTGGTATGGAAAATACCGGAAAGAGTGGAAAAGAATGAAAATCTCACTGCTGATCCATTTGTGATACGTGAGTGGGAGAAAAATCCGGATCAAACCCCTTATTTACTTGACTTTGGCGAAAAAGGGGGGGCAAAATTGTCCGAAACTTTGTTATTTTAGTTAGGTTCAAGTCTGACGAGAATAATATTCTACGACTAGCAACTCATTGATTTTCAAACCGATCCATTTACTATCTATTATTTGATTTACTAATCCTTTATATTGGGATGAGTGAAAAGTCAAATGTTTTGCCAATTCCTCGTGGGGGGATGAATCAATATAATTTTGAATCAAAGCTCTGGATCTTTGTTCATCTCTCGTAGTAATAATATCTCGGGGTTTGCAGCGATAACTTGGGATATCTACTATACGACCATTAACTAAAATATGTCTATGGTTAACTAATTGCCTGGCTCCAGGAATGGTCGAAGCCATACCCAATCGAAAAAGGATGTTATCCAAACGCATCTCAAGTAGTTGTAGTAAAACCTGCCCTGTTGACCCTTTGGCTTTTCCAGCTATACGAACATATCTAAGCAATTGTCGCTCTGTCAGACCATAATGAAAACGCAATTTTTGTTTTTCTTCTAGACGAATACGATATTGAGATCTTTTCCCGGAACGCGATTGGTTTCTAAGATCACTTCCCGGTCTAGGTCTTTTACTAGTTAGTCCCGGTAAAGCTCCCAGACGGCGTATTTTTTTGAAACGAGGCCCTCGGTAACGAGACATAAAGACTCCCCCCCCCTTTTTTTATTTATTTTATTGAAATTTCATTTTACAGAATAAACCTAAGTCAGACTGAACTAAACGATAAACGAAGATAAATCTACTGAAGTACTACAAAGAAGAATGATGAATTGTATCAATATCCGGATTATTTTGTATATATAGGAAGTTAAGGATCCTTTTCTTGATTTGTTCTGTAGAGATTTCACTGCTCCAATCAGTTTTTTATTCATAGTTGTAAGTTCCCACGACATAATAGATCGGTGACCCGACATTTGTAAAAGAAAAAAGGGAGGAGTCTTTTCAATATTCCTTGATCTCAAGGAGACATTATCAATCATGGAAAAAATCGGACAAATAGAGAAAAGCCGGCTATCGGAATCGAACCGATGACCATCGCATTACAAATGCGATGCTCTAACCTCTGAGCTAAGCGGGCTCACATAACAGAAATAGTGCATAGGAATTCGGTAAACTACCGGAATCTTAACTATTAATAATTAATATTAATAGAATGAAGAATCGAATTCTATTCCATTAAAAATGATTAATTAATATCATAAGAATATTCTTATATATTAGAATATAACTCTAACTATATAGAATTTTTATTGAAAATTTATTGAAAATTCGAGTGATTTATATTATCATTCTATTAATTCTTATTATATTTTCTATTATTATTAGATTAGAAATTTTATTATTAGAAATTTCTATTTCTTTGATTTCGAATTTAAATGCAAAATATTACATTTGAAATAATTAGATCTCTATATCCATATTAGTTATAGCAGATTCTATTAATTCTAAATTCTATTAGATTAGAGCGGATCGGTCCTAAGGAAAGGATAAGATAAGAATGCAATTCAGATCATAATGAGACATTCCTCTGGTTTCATTCGGAAAGGGAGGAGATAGGACGAAAAAAAAAGAAGAATGAATATCGACCGTTCCAGTATTCCCAATCGCGCGGGAAAAATGAGAGGGAGAGAGACATGTATATGTGAGATATATCCATCCATATTGAATTGCAGATACATCAATGATAGAATCATTTCCGATTGGACCAAATACTGGCCCACCGATAGAGATGAAAGAAGATGGGTAAGAAATAGGAGCAGACACTTTTTCGATATAGGAATCAGTATCTAATGAATTCAAGGGTTCCAACATAAGAGGGGGGGATCACAATGAGATCTCGGCCTCATAAGGGGGATATGGCGAAATTGGTAGACGCTACGGACTTGATTGGATTGAGCCTTGGTATGGAAACCTACTAAGTGGTAACTTCCAAATTCAGAGAAACCCTGGAATTAAAAATGGGCAATCCTGAGCCAAATCCTGTGTTCAGAAAACAAGGGTTCAGAAAGCGAGAATCAAAAAAGGATAGGTGCAGAGACTCAATGGAAGCTGTTCTAACAAATGGAGTTGACTGCATTGGTGGAGGAATCGAATCCTTCTATCGAAACTACAGAAAAGATGACCCTGTATACGTACGTATACATACTGAAATATCAAATAATTAATCACGACTCG